ACTCAACAATGAGTTAATTGTGTTTCGAATTTATACTCTATACTATAGAAAAGTATAAAAAAGTAAGTAACCATTCCCCTTTCGTAATGTTTTGAACAACGGAATTAAGACAAACTCGAAAGTTTCACCTTTCTTTTTATTTGAATATTTTTTATTATTCCCAGGATGGGGATTCTTATTTTCCCCATCACCCAATATACGCCCTAAACAAGAAACAAGAAGAATTTTTTTTATTGTTTCTAATATGTCCAGCCCAATACCTAATACCTAAGTGATTTGATCAATCTTATCACAAATGAATACTGAAAAAAACCTAACAATTACGACAACCCAAACACAAAAGTTAGGAAAAATGAAAAAAAGCGAAAGAACCCTTTTGGGTTGTTCCCTAAATTGAAGTTCGAACTAGTTAGTTACAGTCGTTACAACAGTTCTAGTTTATTAAACCAGAAACTATGAAAGTTAAGTTAACTAAACCGGAAACCTTAAATAATTAAATAAGACGACAAAAGGTGGAATCGTTAAATCTCCATTTCAATCTCGACGATTGACTAATAATAGGTTATTATGATTTCGAGCAAGCCGCTATGGTGAAATCGGTAGACACGCTGCTCTTAGGAAGCAGTGCTAGAGCATCTCGGTTCGAGTCCGAGTGGCGGCATAGCATCTCCAAAAAGATATACAAATCCAAAAAGATATACAAAAGGTGCTCTAAGGAATTTAATTTAGGATTTCCATTTTGTATAGTTGAGGTATTCTCGCTTTTAATTTTTTTTATGATCTTTTCAACTTTAGAGCATATATTAACGCATATATCCTTTTCGGTCGTTTCAATTGGAATTACAATATATTTACTAACCTTATTAGTCGATGAAATAAGAGGACTATATGATTCATCAGAAAAGGGGATGATAGCTACCGCTTTCTGTCTAACAGGATTATTAATCACCCGTTGGATTTACTCGAGGCATTTCCCATTAAGTGATTTATATGAATCATTAATCTTTCTTTCATGGAGTTTCTCCATTATTCATAGGATTTTCTATTTTAAAAATCATTTAAGCGCTATAACGGCACCAAGTGCTCTTTTTACCCAAGGCTTTGCTACTTCGGGTTTTTTAACCAAAATGCATCAATCCGGAATATTAGTACCCGCTCTCCAAGTCCAGTGGTTAATGATGCACGTAAGTATGATGGTATTGGGCTATGCAGCTCTTGTATGTGGATCCTTATTATCCATGGCTCTTCTAGTCATTACATCTCGAAAAGTTATAAGGGTTTTTTTGAAAAGAAAAAAAAATTTAAATGTAAATGAGTCGTTTTGCTTCGATGAAATCCAATACATCAACGAAAAAAGGAATGTTTTACTAAATAACCTTTCCGCTAGAAATTATTACAGGTATCAAGTGATTCAACAATTGGATCGTTGGAGTTATCGTATTATAAGTTTAGGATTTATCTTTTTAACCACAGGGATTCTTTCGGGAGCAGTATGGGCTAATGAGGCGTGGGGTTCTTATTGGAATTGGGACCCAAAAGAAACTTGGGCATTTATTACTTGGACTATATTCGGGATTTATTTACATATTCGAACAAATACAAAATTGGAAGGCGTAAATTCCGCAATTGTCGCTTCTACGGGATTTCTTATAATTTGGGTATGCTATTTCGGAGTCAATCTATTAGGAATAGGTTTACATAGTTATGGTTCATTTAATTAATATCTACTTGAATTGAGGAAAGGGCTTGATGAAGACAAACATAGGACAGCGCATAGATCGAAACGAAACTTAGTCTTAGTATAAGACGCCGAGAACCTTTTGAATCGCAGCACTGCTTGATTCAAAAGGTTCTTACAAACGCCAAAGGCGTTTGGTCACAAGTCACATTCGATTATTTTCCTTTTTTTTTTATTTAACTGAAACTGAAGAGAAGAAAAAAAATTTCCTTGTTCATTGGCTACCGAACTTTTTTTAATCATGGGATTTCGTTTTGATTTTTTTTAGTCGTGAAAACTATCTATAAAAAAAATTAGATATAATAGCTTCGGCCTTGTCCACTGATAGTGAGAGAACGAAATCCGGATAAATACCAATACCTATTACGGGTAGAAGAATAGAGATCAAAACAAATAACTCCCGCGGCCCAGAATCAAAAAAAGAAGAGTTTGGTGGGGCATTAACTAACTTGTACCCATAGAACATTTGCCGTAACATAGATAATGAATAAATAGGAGTTAATATCATTCCAATTGTCATTACAAAAGTGATTAGGATTTTTGGCATTAAAAAAACTTTTTGGCTAGTAATTATTCCCAAAAATACTATAATTTCCGCAATAAAACCACTCATGCCGGGCAGTGCAAGGGAAGCCATCGATAAAATACTGAATAGTGTGAATATCTTTGGAATTGGGATAGCCAGCCCGCCCATCTCGTCGAGATAAGCAAGACGTATTCTATCATAACTCGTTCCTGCCAAGAAAAAAAGTGCAGCACTAATAAACCCATGAGAAATTATTTGTAAAATGACTCCGTTGAGGCCTGTATCAGTTAGCGAGCCAATTCCTAGAATTATGAAACCCATATGAGATACAGAGGAATAGGCTATTCTTTTTTTTAAATTCCGTTGTCCAGGAGATGTTGAAGCTGCATAAATTATTTGCAAGGTACCTACTATCATGAACCAGGGGGAAAATATAGAATGGGCGTGCGATAATAGTTCCATATTGATCCGAAGCAACCCATAAGCTCCCATTTTTAATAAGATTCCGGCTAGAAGCATACAAGTACTGTAATGTGCCTCTCCGTGGGTGTCTGGTAACCACGTATGGAAGGGTATAATCGGTAATTTGACAGCAAAAGCAATAAAAAATCCAATATAGAATATTATTTCCAGTGCCACAGGATACGATTGATTAACTAATGTTTCCAAATTTAATGTTGGTTCATTGGAACCATATAAGCCGATACCCAATACTCCTATTAAAAGAAAAACGGAACCTCCTGCAGTGTACAAAATAAATTTTGTGGCTGAATAAAGACGTTTCTTTCCACCCCACACGGCCAGAAGTAGATAAACGGGAATTAATTCTAATTCCCACATGATGAAAAAAAGTAAAAGGTCTCGAGAAGAAAATGGTCCTATTTGACCGCTGTACATCGCTAACATCAGGAAATGGAATAGTCGGGAATTCTGAGTAACTGGCCGAGCCGCTAAAGTAGCTAAAGTAGTGATAAATCCCGTCAGTAAAATGGGTCCTATGGAAAGTCCATCTATTCCCAACCGCCAGTCAAAATCAAAAAAGGTGATCCATTTATAATCCTCTTCCAGCTGTATTAATGGATCGTCCAATTGGAAATTATAACAAAATGCATAGGTCGTTAGAAGGAGTTCTAAGACACATATATATATTGTATATCCTCTAGTCACCTTATTGCCTTTATGAGGGATAAAGAAAATTAAAGAACCCGCGGCTATCGGAAAAACTACAATTAGTGTTAACCAAGGAAAATAATTCGTTGTAAAGACAAGATACACTTGGCCCAGAAAAACCCGTGCTCGAAAAAGAAAAAATAAGAATAGATTCTATTTTCGAGTTTCGAGCACGGGTTTTGTCGGTAATCGGTAAAAAAAAAACTGTTTTCAAAACGGATTCAAGTGAGTTTTTGGGAACGTATCAATATCAATAAGCCAGACCCATGCTTCTAGTTGTTTCATGCCATAAATAAACCCGAACACTCAAGAAATCCGTTGGACAGGCAGATTCGCATCGCTTACAACCAACACAATCCTCTGTTCTTGGAGCAGAAGCAATTTGCTTTGCTTTACATCCGTCCCAAGGTATCATTTCTAATACATCTGTGGGGCAAGCTCGGACACATTGAGTACACCCTATACATGTATCATAAATCTTTACTGAATGTGACATTGGATCTATCAATTTTTGTTTTGAACTTTTTAATTTTCGATCTAGTCAATTTTGAAACATCGTATATTTAAATACCAGATGAATCAATGATTTACCAGAATTTTTATACTTAACTCACTTCTGGATCAACTCCTAAGAGGGAACAAAGATACTTTGATTTATTCCGGTTTCACAAACATGATCGAGGTTTGCGAATATTATATATCCTAAGCCGAATTGATGAATATTATGATTATGATTTCTAAATACTACTTATTCAACAAAGTCGATTGATTGATACGAGTCGATTTTCTGTTACGATAAATTGACGAAACAATAGCTGATCCGATAGCTGCTTCAGCGGCTGCAATGGCTATAACAAAAATTGAGAAAATATCTCCTTTTAATTGTCGACTATCAAAAAAATCAGAGAATGTTACGAAATTGATATTAACTGCATTTACTATAAGTTCAAGACACATCAGGGCCCGAACCATATTTCGGCTCGTAATCAATCCATAGATACCAATAGAAAATAAATAGGCACTCAAAACAAGTACATGCTCGAGCATCATTTACCAACTCCGTACCAATTTTGATTCATTTCAATATGAACAATAATGCAAGTGATTTGATTGCTTCGAATATCTCAAGTACGGAGCAAAAGAATCTATTTGATAATAGAGCGAATACAAAAATTTCTTTTTTTTTTCTATTGATCCGCGAATAGTATTCAACTAGACTTTAAAGAATTTAAGGGAAATGGATCTGATAACACATAACAAGGTCGAGTTGTAATTGTGATTGCTGTTTCGAGTTCTAAAGATTTGTTACTGACGAGCCGCGGCAATTGCACCTATCAAAGCAACTAAAAGAATTATTGAAACGAGTTCAAATGGGAGAAAAAAGTCTGTTGATAAATGAATTCCAATTTGTTGACTATTACTTATCAAATCTTGTTCGATAATCTGGTTGGGTCGGGTAGTCCAAATAATCCCGTACCACGACGTATCTAGAATAGTAGCGATTAGCGAAAAAAAAATACTTGTACAAACCAGGGAAGTAAGTCCGTCACCAACAGTCCCAAAATTCAAATGAAAATCTTTGGAATAGTCTGAACCATTCATGAACATTACAGCAAATATGGTTAAAACATTTACAGCTCCCACGTAAATAAGGAGTTGCGCGGCAGCTACAAAATGGGAATTTGATAGAATATAGAATAAGGATATACAAACAAGAACCAATCCCAAGGAAAAGGCAGAATAAATCGAGTTGGTAAATAATACCACTCCCATACCTCCTAATATAAGACCTGAGCCCAGAAAAACTAAAAGAAAATCATGTATTGGTCCAGGCAAATCCATTATATTAAACTAAGAGATAAATAAATCGAAATCTTGTTCATGAACTTATTGAACCAACCAGGCATTTTTTTTTTATGAGACATTCCCAATTCCAATTGAATTAAATTCAAATCTATTAAGTGGGAATTGGTACGGATACTGTTATTGGATGAATTTCGTTCTTTTCTTTATTCGAAATGTCAATTTGAAATTGAAGCTATATAATATAGTTCCAAAAAAAAGCTTTGGTCTATATATTATTTTATTTCAATACAAATTAAGTTGTACTTCTCATCAACCAATCAATGGTTGGGATTTGGAGTTATTGTTCAAGCAAAGAAAAAGCCTTATTCCTTTATACCAACTATACCAAAAAGGAACCCTAGTAATTCGAAATTAAAGGGTTTAGTCATTTTTTCTTTGAGGCGAATTCAACACTGTTCGAATTGTGAAATCGTCAATTACTGACACTGGTAACCGACCTAATGCAATTTGATTATAATTCAATTCGTGACGGTCGTAAGTAGCAAGTTCATATTCTTCAGTCATTGATAAACAATTTGTTGGACAATACTCAACACAGTTACCACAAAAAATACAAATTCCAAAATCAATACTGTAATTAAGCAATCGTTTCTTTCGAATATTTGTTTCAAATTTCCAATCAACAACAGGCAGATCTATAGGGCATACGCGAACACATACTTCACAAGCAATACATTTATCAAATTCAAAATGTATTCGACCGCGAAAACGCTCCGATGTGATTAATTTTTCATAAGGATATTGAATACTTACAGGTAAACGATTTGCTTGGGATAAAGTAATCATGAAACTTTGACCAATGTACCTTGCAGCTCGTATTGTTTGTTGACCATAATTCATGAAACCAATTACCATAGGGAACATATCGTGAATATCCATGAATAAATTGAGTTGCTTTCTTTCTCTTGTTTGAGACAAGTAGTGAATATTCTATTCTTTTTTTTATAGCGAAAGGAGTTGGGAAGAAGTTGTTAATAATAAATTACCCAGAGAAATAGGTAAAAGAAATTTCCAGCCAAGATTTAATAGTTGATCCATTCTTAGTCTCGGTAAAGTCCATCTTGTTGTAATCGGAAAGAACAAGAACAAATAAGTTTTCGCCAATGTAATAAAGATACCAATTGTCGTTCCAAAGATTCCATCCACTTTTTTTCTTTCAAATAGTTCAGGAACAAATATGTATGGAATGGAAAGATTCCAACCCCCCAAGTAAAGAACTGTTACAAATAATGAAGAAACTAATAGATTTAGATAGGAAGCAACGTAAAATAAACCAAATTTTATTCCTGAATATTCGGTTTGATAACCTGCTACTAGTTCTTCTTCTGCTTCTGGTAAATCAAAGGGTAATCGCTCACATTCCGCTAGGGAAGAAATTAGAAAAACGATAAACCCTATAGGTTGACGCCACAAATTCCACCCCCAAAAACCATATTTTGATTGTGCCCCAACTATATCAACTGTACTTGAACTGTTAGATAATCATAGTCGGTGGTAACATTACGATTCCCTTCGCTATTCCAAAACCGTACATGAGATTTTCACCTCATACGGCTCCTCAGGGCCCCAAATAAATGTAAGGACGGGAGTTATCTTCATATGGTTATAGGATAGATAACTAGTGGGGGGTCCCCAATTATACCACAGGAATTCTGTCTGCTCTAAGGATAAAAAAAGTATTTCGGAATTAATCTCATCCTTTAAGAATTTCAATTTTGCTGTGTTGCGTAATAACTTAATCAACCCTTCAATAAAATACTCCTTGTCGAAATATAAATCGATATTTCAACCCATCCTTTTTTTAGTTTCGATTACGAAAAAGAATTAGACATTCAACTAGTTCATGAATCATGACACGAATTTGATTTCATCAATATAGGAAAGAAAGAATAAAAGGATCCCTTCCTATTGGAATTTTATTTTTTCTATTTTTTTTGTTACTATTCTTCTTTCTAAGAGAAAGGGGGCTTAAAAAAAGGGGAAAGGATTATTTCGTTCCTGATAGTTATTTCTTTAACTGGCGGATAGGAGCATACTCTGGATCGGAATTGTGGGGAGTACTGCCTGATCATTTCTACCAACTTAAAGCCCCAATTAGTATTCTTTTTATGTTATGCAGAAGTATCCTTTTAGATAATTGACATAATCATAATCTACATTACTAACCCGTTGTGTGTTTTTTGGTGTTCCTTCCTATCCACCCATTTTGTGTTTTCAACCCTCGTAATCTATATGTATTGTAATACACGCAAACGCTAATGAAAATTCCGTAAGGTTGGTCTTTTGAGCCCGCTTCAAGCTAGGATGATCAATCAACTAATCTTGGGGTAAGGGGCTTCCTCCACTTTTACTTTTGTTTACTTCCCCTTAATGCTTGTACATAGGAAATGAGACTTAAGCCACTTGTACTGCGAATTAAAAAGTTGTTTTCTTTCACTCATATATAACTATCAAATTTCTTTTATTAACCTAATTTATTAACCTAAAGAATAAATGAATAAAAAACAGAAGATCTCTATTTTTCTATTCAAGTTCTTTTTTTTCTAGAACGAAAAGCAAAACAATATGAAAACAAAAAGCTTAGGTTTTAGCGAATCGCACGTAGAGATATTGATAAAACACATAAAGTTAATGGTATTTCATAACTAATCGATTGAGCAGCAGCTCGCAGACCGCCTAAAAAGGAATATTTATTATTTGATCCATATCCTGATATAAGAAGTCCAATAGGGGCAATACTTGAAATGGCAATCCATAAAAAAATACCGATATTGAGGTCAGCTAAAACAAGGTTATAACTAAAAGGAATTACTGAAGAACTTAGTAGAATTGCTATGACTGCTATAGATGGTCCAATACTGAATAAACTACTATTTCCTCTAGATGGAAGAAGATTTTCTTTTAAAAGTAGTTTTGTCCCATCTGCTAAAGCTTGAAGAATTCCCAAGGGACTGGCGTATTCAGGCCCAATACGTTGTTGTATTCCTGCGGATATTTCTCTTTCTAACCACACAATTACTAGGACACCTATTGTGATTGCCACTACCGGAGTCGAAATAGGGGCAAGCACCCACATGATCCCATAGACCTCTTGCAGGGATTCCAATCTGGAAAAAGAATTGATATCTTGTACTTCTGTCGTATCAATTATCATTTCAACGATCAACTTCCCCCATAATGATATCTATACTACCTAATATTGTCATAATATCAGCCAATTTCATTCTTTTAACTAACTGAGGAAGAATTTGCAAATTGATAAAACCCGGTGGGCGAATTTTCCATCTCCAAGGAAAACCACTTTGATCTCCTATCAGAAAAATTCCCAATTCCCCTTTTGGGGCTTCTACTCTCACATAAAGTTCTTGTTTCGTCAATTCAAAAGTGGGAGAAGGCTTTTTACTAATGAATCGATCTTCAAAACCATTCCATTCTGGATCGCTTTCTCTATCAAAACATCGAATTTCTAAATTTTCATAGGGCCCTCCTGGAATTCCTTCTAAAGCCTGTTGAATAATCTTTATAGATTCCGTCATTTCACTGATTCGGACTAAATAACGAGCTAATGAATCTCCTTCTTTTTGCCACTGGACTTCCCAATCAAATTCGTCATAACACTCATAATGATCAACTTTACGAAGATCCCATTCTATTCCAGACGCTCGTAGCATTGGTCCGGATAAAGCCCAATTTATTGCTTCTTCTCCACCAACAATGCCTACTCCTTCAACTCGTTCTAAAAAAATAGGGTTTCGCGTAATAAGTTTTTGATATTCAACAACCCCCGTTAAAAAATAATCGCAGAAATCCAAACATTTATCTATCCAACCATGAGGTAAATCAGCCGCTATTCCTCCGATACGAAAAAAATTATGCATCATCCGCATACCGGTGGCAGCTTCGAACAGATCATATACTAATTCTCTTTCTCTGAAAATATAGAAGAAAGGAGTCTGTGCACCAATATCTGCCATAAAAGGGCCAAGCCATAACAGATGGGAAGCTATACGACTCAACTCCAACATAATTACTCGGATATAGCTGGCTCTTTTGGGTACTTGAATATTTCCCAAGAGTTCGGGTCCATTTACAGTTATTGCTTCGGTGAACATAGTAGCTAAATAATCCCAACGGGTTACATAAGGCAGATATTGTATAATTGTTCGGTTTTCCGCAATTTTTTCCATCCCTCGGTGTAAATAACCCAATATGGGTTCACAGTCAATAACATCTTCACCATCTAGAGTAAGGATAAGACGAAGAACACCGTGCATTGATGGGTGGTGAGGTCCCATATTGACTATCATAAATTCTTTTTCTGTAGCTAGTGTACTCATAGGTTTTTACTCGATTCATTCTTACATGAATTGTTGAAAACAACAAAAAGTTCAGCAAGATTCAAAATCAAATAATTCGAAAAATTTTTTTTTTTCAAATTAACGATTTTTTGACTCCCGAATATTCAACTTACTAATTAATTCTTTATAACGTACTCTATTTTTCTTGGACAAATACACTAGTAGACGTTGGCGTTTTTCCAAAATTTTCCGTAACCCCCTTTGAGATAAATAGTCTTTTCTGTGTAATTCTAAATGTGAAGTAAGTCTCCGTATCTTATTAGTGAAACGTAATACTTGAAATTCAACCGATCCACAGTTTTCTTCTTTTTTTTCTTGAAACATAACTGAGACGAATGAATTTTTTACCATAAAAAGAAACCCTCTCGCCCTCCTTTTTTGAAGATGAATTTTACTGATCATCGATAATAATACTAGTTACTTGAATTTTATATATACAATAATCTTAAGTTCGTTATGAACTTGCTAGAAAATCAATAATCAATCCAATTTTCAATTTGATCGGTATCAAAAAGGATGGTATATTTCTGCAAAACAGAAAAATTCGACCTAAAAAAAAATAGCTTCTTGATTCATTTATGGATTTAATTAATATGTATGCCATTAAATTGGTATCTTGTATCAGACTGGAATGGAAGACAAGACATGTATCCATTTCTTTGTTTTCATGTCCCAAACCAAACATGGACATGGTCGATAGGAAAAGCACACTATTAACGAATTTTTAATCGTGGATACATATGTACTCTTACCATACTGAAACGACTCCCATTATTGGTATTAAACCAATAGCGATTCATACAAATTAAATTTTCTAATCGAGAATTGGTCCAAATAAAGAACTTTAATTTAATTAGTTGATTTTTCTCTCTCGAAAAATCTTTTTTTTTATCCAAAAAGTAACCCCGACCTTTTACGTTAGTACAAAATAATGGATTTCTCTCCATACCGTTTTGATTCTTCGAATTGAAACAAATTAGGGTTGTTAATTCTATACGACGTTTAGGGAATAAACTATTTTCAGGAACAAGCAAATCATAATGATTTTTGTTTCGATTTCCAGCCATTTTTTGATGTTTTGCAATAAATTCATTAAAAATTGTTTTATCAACATAGCCTTTTTCGTGGTATCTTTTAGTAATTTTGCGCTTATTCTTATGAACCAATGAAATACCTACGATTTGATATATAAAAAATTGTCCATCATTTTTTACAGACAAACGGCGGGGTTCGATAATAAGCATTCCCCCTTTCGTCAATTCTGTAAGAGCGAAATCCTTCTTAGTCATCAAAATAGCCAAACTAATTTCTCCTCCTTGAATAGAGGCTATAGTAACGTCGCTAGGATTTATCAGTCGAACCAGGTGACAATATACTTTCATATCATTGAGTATTTTTTCCCTGAAAGAAACAGTACCTCTCCATCTCAATTGCAAACACAAATATTTTTTTAGGAAGAAATCAAGTTGTACGTCTGTTTCTCTCTTGTATTGCTTTTTCTTTATACGTTTTTTACTGTCCGATCTCGTAGAATTTTCTTCAACATCCTTTTCGTGGTTTGAGAGAACTGATCCAAGACTTACTTGGTTTTGTGCATCTGATTCCGGATTTTCCTGATCTGCGAGCTCTTTTTCTTCTTGACTTTGATTCGATAATTCAAGATATTCTTTTTGATTGGATGATATAAAAGGATACGCTTCTTTTTTTCCGGTTAGAATTTTTTTACCATTTCCATTAAAATTGAAAAGAAGTAATTTGATTGGTATGATCCATGGGTTTGTTCTATATGCATTAAAAAGTAGCGCAAATTCTGGAAAGAACCAAGGCTCTAGGTTTGATATAGGACAACTTAGTATTTCTTCATTCATTCCCATCCAATCAAAAAGTGTTTTTTTTTTTTTTGATGGGTTAATTTCTTCATCTTGATGAATTGTAAGATAAAAAGGGCATCTTTTATTAATTGCATCAATTTTGTTAGAATTATCGGACCCAATCTTAGTATTTTGCTTACTGTTGTCCATATCAACCCAGACTTCAATATTAACCTTATTTCGAAGATAAAAATTAAGAATTCTCCAATCAAAATATTTTCTATACAAGAATTTGTCCATAGCCATAATATCATCTTCCCCTAGATAATTATTGATAGGGGTACCTCCCAGCATAGCGAATAAATTCCCTTTCTTTATATTGTAATTATAATAATACTCTTCTTTATTATTTACTTGGCCTAGTGATCTATCAATATATGAGTCTTTTTTATCTTCATAATTATTTTTATCTTCATAATTAATTGATTTATATGATAAAAGAGAATATCTGTAGTTTTTTTTTAAATTCGATTTTTTATTATGTAATGAGCCTGCTTCAAAAAAATGTTGTTTTTCGCAATGAGTTAATCCCTTTTTTTCATATGAATGTCTTTTAGTGAAATCGTTATTTTGAGCCATACAGCGTTGATGGGCTCTATTTCGCCATTCTTGTGGTACTAATCTAGCCCATTTAATCCGAGAGAAATCATATTGATAATGATTGCTTAACCAGTTTTTCCATAGATTCCTTACAAAATGCAAAAAAGGTTTATGTCTTAATTGGTAATTAAATATTCCGTGTTTATCAAAAAAATATGTTATTTCATTATTAAGAAATAGAGATGTTCCGTGATATTGAAGAATAGGTCTTAAATTAAAAAAGTGAAAAATTGGGGCTTGTAACAATTTGGAAAATACATATGCTTGTGATTGTGAAAAAGAGGCTAAATTACAAGAAATCTTTGAATTCTTATTACTAATCTTCAAAAATGATTTTTTGACAGTCGAAATAAAGTGAATTCGATTTTGAT